ATGATTCTTACATATGATTTATTAATTTATTCAGAAGGAATTCGTCGAGATTGTACACTTTTTTTCTATTTATCTTATTCTAAAATAAAAAAAAATATGTATATAAATAACACAAATAAATAAAGTGCAGCCGGTTGGGTCCAACCTATTCTTGAAATATACAACTCGCACACACTCCCTTTCCAAAAAAAATCAATACACCAAGCACTACACTTAGATTTATTAGATTTGTTGCTAAAATATCGGTATTAAACCCGAAACTCCCGGCAGATGGCCAGTGGCCTAAGGAAACGAAAGAATCGGTTACATTTTTCATATGCTCTCCTCTTATAGATAGGACTAACAAAGAACAGAGTTCTTTTTGTATCACTTGACTGACTTGCCCTTTTTTGATTGATTTCTTTTTCTTAATTTTTTTCTTTGTTTTAAGTTTCCGATAAGATACTTATTAAGTTGGGTCCTAGGTCTTGTAGAAATTGCAAAATATTTCCCCTGTTCAAACACTTCCTAAAAAGAAAGTAAAAATTCCATCGTACTAACCGAAGGACGGGAAGGAATAAAGCGAGCAAATCCACTAATTCGTCATCCTCAAATCAGTCTTTCCCGGGGTATTGTTCCAACAAATACATAATTGTAGGAGTAAAGTAGTGATATAATTCACAGAAGCAAACCGCAACGAATTAATAAAATAATAAGAAGTGTGTAATGCACTTTTTTACATTTTCGTTCTAGGATGAAATTAAACAAAGATGAAATAAACAAAAGGATTTGCAAATAAAAGTGCTAATGCCACAACGAGCCCATAAATGGTTAAAGCTTCCATAAAAGCTAGACTAAGCAATAAGGTGCCTCTTATTTTTCCTTCTGCTTCTGGTTGTCTCGCAATACCTTCTACGGCTTGGCCTGCAGCAGTACCTTGACCAACTCCAGGTCCAATAGAAGCAAGCCCTACGGCCAATCCAGCAGCAATAACGGAAGCGGCAGAAATCAGTGGATTCATGATGATAGGTTCCTCGCACCAAAAAAAAAAATGGTTAATGATACAATCAACCAAGGAATTCTTACTTATTTGATCACTAAAAAATATTGAATCGAAGTAACTAAAACTTCGAAAAAAAAACTATATAGATAGGGATAAACCCTATATATAACTAATATATATATCTACTATCACATATACATTTGTTTCTTTCATAACGGAAACCGCGCGAATTTTTTATTGAATCAGATTCTAGAATAATTCGTCGAAAAATATACAGGAACTGTAGCTGGACTTATAGACATTACATATAGACATATATCTAGTGTGATCTCCCTACTTCGTAATATCGTCTATCTTTCCTCTTAGAACTCTAGTCATATATACATATGGATTTCTTATTTCTATCTTTCTTATTTCTATCTATATATGTATATGTTACCGAACCAAGTATATTTTCTTGAACCATGCATTGCCTCAGTCGGGGTAAGCTTAAAAAAAGAAGACTCTTTTGAAAACTAATCAATGATGACCCTCCATGGATTCCCCTATATAAGCCGCGGCTAAAGTTGCAAAAATGAGAGCTTGAATACCGCTTGTAAATAATCCAAGAAACATGACAGGGATAGGAACTACTGAAGGTACTAAAGAAACAAGAACAACAACTACTAATTCATCCGCCAATATATTTCCGAAAAGTCGAAAACTCAGAGATAAAGGTTTTGTGAAATCTTCTAGGATGTTAATTGGTAAAAGGATTGGAGTCGGTTGAATGTATTTTCCAAAATAAGCCAATCCTTTTTTGGTAAGACCCGCATAAAAATATGCCACGGACGTGAGTAAAGCTAAAGCAACAGTAGTATTTATATCATTCGTGGGGGCAGCCAACTCTCCATGAGGTAACTGTATGATTTTCCAAGGTAAAAGAGCTCCAGACCAATTAGAAACAAAAATAAATAAGAACATGGTTCCAATAAAGGGAACCCAAGGCCCATATTCTTCTCCAATCTGAGTTTTACTCAAGTCTCGAATAAATTCAAGAACATATTCAAAGAAATTCTGCCCGTCGGTAGGAATAGTTTGTGGATTCCGAACAGTTATGATAACTGACCCTAATAAGATAGCAATTACTACCCAAGAAGTGATAAGTACTTGAGCATGAATTTGTAAACCTCCTATTTGCCAATATAAATGTTGGCCTACTTCTACACCTGATATATCGTAGAATCCTTTGAGTGTTTTAATGGAACATGGTATAACATTCATATTGCCCTCTGACAGAAATCAAACTAAAAAAAAATTATTTTGATTCAACCATCTCTTTTTCAACTTATCTACTTTCATCATTAATCATATATTTAAAATACCAACAAATCACATAACATAATATCCCATTTTATCTCTTTTAAAAAATGCAAGACAAGAATAGTAACCAATCTAAAAAATCAAAATAATTAACTAATCTTATTATTCTTAATCATAACATAATCATAATCTTTCTTATATAGCTAGAATGACCCTCACAAATTGCGGATACTAATTTGTTAAGAATCAATCGGATTGAAGCTATAACGTCATCGTTGATTGGAATCGAAATATCTGCAAGATCCGGGTCACAAATCGATTAAACAAATTGTTGGAATTCCAAAAATGACACATTCTCGAAGAGCTATATATTCTTTTTGCTGATCAACGATGATTACAATATCGGACAACCCAGTCAGATATTTGATCCCACCCAGATATGTTTGAAAAGTCAATAATTTGCTCTTCAACATTGCTGCATCTCTTTTAGCGAGACGGTTGAGTTTCCCCATCTTTTGTTCTCCTCTTAAGTCTCTGAACTTATGAAGTCTCGTTTCTGTAGTGGACCAATTCGTTAACATACCACCGAGCCATTTTTTATTAACATAATGACATCGAGCCCTTATTGCAGCCGAGACTACTAAATCCGCTGCTTTATTTTTGGTACCAACCATTAAAAAGGTTTTCCTCGACTTGCTGCATCAAAAACTAAATCACAGGCTTCTGATAAAAAACAAGCAGTTCTAGTAAGATTTGTAATATAAATACCTTTACGCTTTGCAGAAATGTAAGGGACCATTCTAGGATTCCATTTCTTAGTACCATGATCAAAATGAACTCCCGACTCCATTATCTCTTCCAAATGGATGTTCCAATACCTTCTTGTCATTTTTCCCGCGCTTTATCTTTTTTTTTTTAGAAATAACTAATTGTTCCTACGGAACCTTATAATGAGGTTGACCATTGATACATAGTCCGAACTATTAATTTTTTTGATTACTTACTTCATTTTTTTACTTAACAAAACTAGAAAGGAAAAAGAAAAAATATCTGCTTAGGAATTATGAAATCGCGAAAATGCATTTTCTAATGTGTCATGGAAATTCTTTGGGCTACAAGAACAAAAAAATTCTCGATGGTGTAACAAAATATCTCTCATTTCCAACTTGAATACATTTTTCTTTTTTATTTCAAAATAAATGTTTTTGTCTTGCCTTGAACGAGGCACTAATTTTTTAAATCCGGTACCGATAGGGATAATTCTCCCTAGAACTACATTTTCTTTCAGCCCCTTCAACCAATCAATACGCCCCCGGAGAGCAGCTTTTGCTAAAACTCTAGCAGTTTCTTGAAAACTTGCTTCAGATATGAAGCTTTGAGTATTCAGAGATGCCCTCGTTATTCCTAATAAAATTGCCCGATAACAGATCGCTTCGTCTAAAGCACGCCCTGCTCGTTCTGCTCGCAGCAATCCGATTAATTCTCCAGGCGAAAAAACATTAGACATTCCGTCTTCTGAAACCAACACTTTTGATGTTACTTGTCGTACAATAATCTCTAGATGTCTATTATGAATCCGCACCCCTTGAGATCGATAAACCTTTTGGATCTTATTAACCAAAGAGATATGGCTTTGGGCTATAGTTAGCTCAGCTCCAATTAAGAATCCCCAAGGAATTCCAAGAATTCTTGGTATACGTTCGTTCCAACTTTCGACTCTCCTTTCAAGGTTCATCGATATTGAACCAATCGAACGCACTTCTAAGATTTGCTCCACTTTTGGAAGTCCCTGCGTTATGTCACCAGATCGGGATTTTTCATATATAAATGTAACTAATGTATCTCCTTCAGAAAGGGTTTCTCCGTAATGTCCGTGAACAGTCGCTCCTGGAGTAGCCAAATACGGCTTAGCTGATCTTATAACTAAGGAATCAACATGAACAATTAAAATTTGACCAGATTTTTTTATATGTGTCCCATATTTAACTAGACATAGATTTTCACAAATAAATTGTCCAATGCTAATTATTGTGGATGTTTCTTCACAATAATTGTGATGTAAAAAGCACCAATTCAAATGGGATGGATTCAAAATGATGGTATTGCATGGGTTGGGATTATAAATCCTTCTATTTTCATCTATTAAACAGTATTTAAGTACTTCAAGTACTTGGAAAGTCGCTTTCAAATTATCAAGTATCCAATATTTGTTTACCAAGATCTGATTATGAGTTATTAAATAGTAAGCTGAATAAAAGTTCACTATTTTAGATACAATAGTACCTAGGGGACCCAACAAATCCCTAATTAGAATTATGGGATTCAATTCTTTTGCCGTGATGTTATATTTCGAACCATTGAATGGACATGGGCCAACTCGAGAACAATTGAATGATGACAAAATTATCAAAGCCTTATTTTGATTCAACAATGTACCAATAGTTGCTTGACGCTGAGTAACTACTGAAATCTTCCCTTTCGAAAAAAAAGGGTTGATATTGGTGCAATCTAATCCATTATCGGGGATCAATCCCGAACCCGCCGTATCATACCTTTTTTCGGCATATGAAAGACTAGACTTTACTAACTCAATTTTGATGAAATTTTGAATCAGATCATTTGCCCTTACCTCAACAAGAGAAGCATAAACTTCTTCTATAGAACCATTTTTTTCTTGGTCCCAATTCAATACTAAGCAAGTCCGAACTAATTGAAT